TAGATGTCTTTCACATCCAGCTATACCAATGAGTAATCTCTTAATTTGAATTTAAATGGCAGTTCCAAAAAAACGTACTTCTGTATCAAAAAAGCGTATTCGAAAAAATGTTTGGAAAAGGAAGGGGTATTGTGCATCATTAAAAGCGTTTTCCTTAGGGAAATCTCTTTCTACCGGGAATTCAAAAAGTTTTTTTGTGCGACAAACAAATAAAATAAATAGTAAAACGTTGAAATAATCTGAATCGGGCTGACTCGAAAAATTGACTGATTTCATTTCAAAAATAAAATTATCGATTTCCATTCCCTATCGGAGTTAATCAATATAAAATGGAATTCTCGCCGCTTTGAGAATCTAGAATATATAAAAAACTCTTTTGTTTACCTTACCAAATTCGAAAAAAAAGAATACTCTCTTTTTATTAACAAAAAAACACAAGATACTCGATTTTTTTTAGTATATCTTTTCATTTTCAAGGTGGGGAATATTATTTTCCCCATCAACCTATTTCTTCCAATAATATAAGTTTTTATTTTTTCTATATATTCACTTTCTCTATATCTATAGAAGAGCAAATATCTTTCGTTACTAAAATAATGGAAACTAAAATTCTAAACCCTTTTGTGTAACTTTCTTACTTTTCGATTTCCTCGAAATTCCTATATAAACCGCCATAATATCTCTTGTGATGAATCTATTCAAAAATACTTATTGAAATTATTCTGGATAAATAATGTGTCAGTTGTGAATGATTCAAAATGGATTTTTTTTTATTAATATTCATTGATAAACTGCATTTTTTGTTTTCGATTTTCGAGATCAACTAAATTTTGAAATAGGTCATTAAAACAAAAATTTGAGTTCTCTCCCTTAATTGAATTGATAGTAGGATTTTTTAATTTTGCAAGAATTCAAGTTGAAGAGAGTATAAAATAAGATGCACGAAATCAAAATGAAGACTCTAAACTAAAATAATGAACCTTCAAATACCTAATGTTGAAGAAATTTTTATTCATAAATTTGAATCTTTCCTAAAAAATATTGCAACCAATCGAATTCTTAAATCTAGACGATTGCTTATTCATAGACTATTATGAGTTTAAGATAAGCCGCTATGGTGAAATTGGTAGACACGCTGCTCTTAGGAAGCAGTGCTAGAGCATCTCGGTTCGAGTCCGAGTGGCGGCATGCCATCACCTAAAAAAAGTAAATAGATCCTATAATGAATCTAACGCTCCATATGGATTTTATAATTAAAGGACTCCTATAATCTTATGATATTTTCAACCTTAGAGCATATATTAACTCATATTTCTTTTTCGCTCGTTTCAATTGTACTTATGATTCATTTGATAACTTTTTTAGTCGATGAAATCGTAAAACTATATGATTCATCCGGAAAGGGCATAATAATGAATTTGTTCTCTATAACAGGATTATTAGTTACTCGTTGGATTTATTCGGAACATTTTCCACTAAGTGATTTATATGAATCATTAATTTTCCTTTCCTGGAGTTTTTCCCTTATTCATATAGTTCCGTATTTCAAAAAAAATAAAAATATTCTAAGCACAATAATTGGCCCAAGTGCTATTTTTACCCAAGGCTTTGCTACTTCGGGTCTTTTAACTGAAATACACAAATCTACAATATTAGTACCAGCTCTTCAATCTGAGTGGTTAATAATGCACGTAAGTACGATGATATTAGGCTACGCTGCCCTTTTATGTGGATCATTATTATCAGTATCACTCATAGTCATTACAGTTAGAAAAAAAAAAGTTTTTTGCTACGAGTAATCGTTTTTTAAATTTCAATGGTTCCTTTTTCTTTAGTGAAATCGAATACATGAACGAACGAAGTAATATTTTAAAAAATACTTCTCTTTTTAATTATTACAGGTCCCAATTGATTCAAAAATTGGATTATTGGAGTTATCGGGTTATTAGTCTAGGATTTATCTTTTTAACCATAGGAATTATTTCTGGAGCAGTATGGGCTAACGAAGCATGGGGATCTTATTGGAGTTGGGACCCAAAAGAAACTTGGGCTTTTATTACTTGGATCGTATTCGCGATTTATTTACATACTCGAACAAATATAAAATTGCAGGGTACCAATTCAGCAATTGTGGCGTCTATTGGATTTCTTATAATTTGGATCTGCTATTTTGGGATAAATCTATTAGGAATAGGACTACATAGTTATGGTTTATTTACATTAACATATAACTGAATTAAACACAATTAATTTAAGGGGTTATGATGAATAGGAATAGAAAAGTGGACAACACATATCAGATAAAAAAAACTTTGTGTGAACAGGTGAGAACCCTGTGAATTTAATAGTGTAGTGATTCACAAGGTTCTCACCTCTTCAAATTTATTCTTTTTACTTAACCTAAGAGAAGAAAAAAAACCCTCTTTTTTTCATTGTACAACGAATATAAAAAAATAATATTTTTTTTCTTTTTTATTCATTAAAACTATCCATAAAAAGAATTAGATAGAATAACTTCAACCTTTTCAACTGATAGTGAAAGAACAAAATCAGGATACATACCAATACCTAGTACGGGTAAAAAAATAGAGATCAAAAGAAATAACTCTCGCGGTCCAGAATCAAAAAAATAATAGGTTGGTACATTAAATATCTTGTACCCATAGAACATCTGGCGTAACATAGATAATAAATAAATAGGAGTTAATATGATTCCAATTGCCATTACAAAAGTAATTAGTAGTTTTGTCATTAAAAAATGTTTTGGACTAGTAAGTAGTCCAAAAAATACTATTAATTCGGCAATAAAACCACTCATACCTGGTAATGCAAGGGAGGCCGCCGAAAAGCTACTGAACATCGTGAATATTTTTGGCATTGGGATAGCTATTCCACCCATTTCGTCAAGATACACAAGACGTATTCTATCATAAGTAGTTCCGGCCAAGAAAAAGAGTGCAGCACCAATAAATCCATGAGAGATTATTTGTAAAAGGGCTCCGTTGAGCCCCATATCAGTGATAGAACCAATTCCTATAATTATGAAACCCATATGTGATACAGAGGAATAAGCTATTCTTTTTTTTAAATTCCGTTGACCCAGAGATGTTGAAGCTGCATAGATTATTTGCATTGCACCTACTATCATCAACCAAGGAGAAAATATAGAATGAGCATGAGGAAATAATTCCATATTGATTCGAACTAATCCATACGCTCCCATTTTTAATAAGATTCCGGCTAGAAGCATACAAGTACTATAATGTGCTTCTCCATGGGTATCTGGTAACCATGTATGTAGGGGTATGATTGGCAATTTGACAGCAAAAGCAATAAAAAATCCAATATATAATAGTATTTCCAAACCCACAGGATAGGGCTGATTAGCTAATATTTCAAAATTGAGTGTTGGTTCATTAGAACCATATAAACCGATACCCAGAACTCCCATTAAAAGAAAAACGGAACCACCCGCTGTATACAAAATAAATTTTGTAGCTGAGTACAGACGTTTTTTTCCTCCCCACATGGATACAAGTAGATAAACGGGAATTAATTCTACCTCCCACATCAGGAAAAAAAGTAAAAGGTCCCGAGAAGAAAATAATCCTATTTGCCCACTGTACATTGCTAACATCAGAAAATGAAATAATCGAAAATCTCGAGTAACAGGCCGAGCCGCTAAAGTAGCTAAAGTCGTGATGAATCCCGTCAGTAAAATAGGTCCTATAGAAAGTCCATCTATTCCTAATCTCCAATGAAAATCAAAAAAGGAGATCCATTGGAAATCCTCCACTAGTTGGATTAATGGATCATCCAATTGAAAATGATAACAGAATGCATAAGTCGTTAGAAGAAGTTCTAAAATACATATAGATATAGTATACCAACGGATTATTCGATTTCCTATATGTGGAAGAAAGAAAATTAATGAACCTGCAGGTATTGGCAAAACTACAATTATTGTTAATAAAGTAAAATGATTCGTGGTAAAGACAAGATACATTTGGGCCAGAAAAATCCGTGCTCAAAATAAAATAAAAATATTTTGAGCACGGATTTTGTCGGTAAAAAAAGATGGATTCAAGGAGAGTTTTATGGAACGTATCAATAAGCTAGACCCATACTACGAGTTGTTTCTTGCGATAAATAAACCCGAACACTCAAGAAATCGGTCGGACAGGCAGATTCACATCGCTTACAACCAACACAGTCTTCGGTCCTTGGAGCAGAAGCAATTTGTTTAGCTTTACATCCGTCCCAGGGTATCATTTCTAATACATCAGTGGGGCACGCTCGAACACATTGAGTACATCCTATACATGTATCATAAATCTTTACTGAATGTGACATTGTATCTATACAGTTTTGAACATCATAAGATTTCGATCTAGTAAACTAACTTAGAAATGGATCCTATATTTAGATACCAGACGAATCAATGAGTGATCAGAATCAATCTACTTCCGAATTGATTTAGGAGCTAGGGCCAAAATACTTTGATTTCTTCTTTTTTTGCAACCATGATCATACTTTACCTATCAAACCTGCTAATTTGAATTAATTTATGACTATTCGAATTTTTATTTATATGATTAATACTATTTATTCAACAAATTTGATTGGTTAATACGAGTTGATTTTCTGTTACGATAAATTGATGAAACAATAGCGGGTCCAATAGCTGCTTCAGCGGCTGCAATAGCTATAACAAAAATTGAGAAAATGTCTCCTCTTAATTGACGATTATCAAAAATATCAGAAAATGTTTCAAAATTGATATTAACTGAATTTAATATAAGTTCAAGACACATAAGGGCTCTAACCATATTCCGACTTGTGATCAATCCATAAATACCAATAGAAAATAAATAGGCACTCAAAACAAGTACATGTTCCAGCATCATTAACCAACTCCTTATCAATCTTGATTCCTTTCAATCTGAACAATAATACAATCGATTCGATTCTAACAAGTAGGAAACAAGGGAATATATTAGATTAGTAATAGATCGATAGAAAAAAGGATTTCTATTTTAGACAGGAACTAAAAAGATTATAACATTCCTTTTTCGTTGTGAATTCTTCGTTTTAAAGATTGATTATTGACGAGCTATAACAATTGCACCTATTAAAGCAACTAAAAGAATTATTGAAATGAGTTCAAATGGAAGAAAAAAATCTGTTGATAAATGAATTCCAATTTGTTGACTATTACTTATCAAATCTTGCTCTAGAATCTGGTTTGATTTTGTAGTCCAAATGATCCCATACCACGACGTATCTGGAATAATAGTAATTAGTGAAATAAAAAGACTTGTACAAACCATTGAAGTAACTCCATCCCCAACGGTCCAAAGAGAAAAATCTTTGTAATATTCTGACCCATTCATGAACATCACAGCAAAAATGATTAAAACATTTATAGCTCCTAAATAAATAAGAAGCTGCGCAGCAGCTACAAAATACGAATTCGATAGAATATAGAATAAGGATATACAAAAAAGAACCAATCCCAATGAAAAGGCCGAATAAATTGGATTCGGAAGTAATACTACTCCCAGACTTCCTAATATAAGACCCGATCCCAAAAAGACTAAAATAAAATCATGTATTGGTGCAGGTAAATCCATTTTATTTTATAGAAAAAAAAGAAATCGAAATATTTCATGACTTTATTGACCTGACCAGGCAAGAGGAGGTTATCAAGATACTTCTTAATCTTAATTGACTGAAATTTGAATGGGGGTGATGTGGATTGATGTAGATACAGTTATGGGGCTACTATATTATCGAAAGCAGAGTTTCAAACTATTGAAATCATATTCGAATATAAATTGACTTTCAATTCAAATTCAACCACAATTGTCGCCAAGTAATCGCTCATTTGTATTGACCAAGCAAAAGCCTCATTCCCTAATTCAAGAAAAAATAACTTTTGAATCTAAAGGAATGTTTTTTGAATAGCGATTTTATACATTTTTGATTTGAGGTTAATTCGAGGAAATTGTTCGAATTGTATAATCGTTAATTATTGACACCGGTAACCGACCTAAAGCAATTTGATTATAATTCAATTCATGACGATCATAAGTGGAAAGCTCATATTCTTCAGTCATTGATAAACAATTTGTTGGACAATATTCAACGCAATTACCACAAAATATACAGATTCCAAAATCAATACTGTAATTAAGTAATCGTTTCTTTCGAATATCAGATTCCAATTTCCAATCAACAACAGGTAAATCTATAGGACATACACGAACACATACTTCACAAGCAATGCATTTATCAAATTCAAAGTGGATTCGGCCTCGGAAACGTTCTGATGTGATCAATTTTTCGTAGGGGTATTGAATAGTTACAGGTAAACGATTCGCGTGGGACAAGGTAATCATGAAACCTTGACCAATGTACCTGGCAGCTCGTAGTGTTTGTTGACTAGAATTTAAGAACTCAATTAACATAGGGAACATATCGAATATCTATAAATAAATTGATACTTGTTTCTTTCTCTTGTTTCAGATAAGTTGTGAATAGGGAATTCTTTTACAGTGAAAGAAGTTGGGACGAAGTTGTTAATAATAAATTACCTAGCGAAATAGGTAAAATAAATTTCCATCCAAGATTTAAAAGTTGGTCTATTCTCAGTCTCGGTAAAGTCCATCTTATTGCAATAGAAATGAACAAGAACAAATAAGTTTTAGCTAATGTAATAAAGATATCGATTATTGTTCCAAAAACCTTACTTTTTTTTTAATGTCAAAAAGCTCAGGAACGAATATGTATGGAATAGAAAGATTCCAACCCCCAAAGTAAAGAACTGTTACAAATAATGAAGAAACAAGTAGATTTAGATATGAAGCAACGTAAAATAAACCAAATTTTATACCTGAATATTCGGTTTGATAACCTGCTACTAATTCTTCTTCTGCTTCTGGTAAATCAAAGGGTAATCTCTCACACTCGGCTAGAGAAGAAATTAGAAAAACTATAAACCCTATAGGTTGCCGCCACAAATTCCACCCCCAAAAACCATATTTTGACTGCGCTTCAACTATATCAACTGTACTTGAACTATTAGATAATCATAGTCGACGATTACATCACTGCTCCTGTCGCTATTACAGAACCGTACATGAGATTTTCACCTCATACGGCTCCTCATAGGTCACAAATAAGGACCTTTCTACATTATTTTTTTGTGTTTATAAGATCGTCAAACGCTTATTGTAAGGTTTCGAATTAGACCAATGAAATTCTGTCTGCTAGATTTCGAATAAATAAAGTGCTTCTGAATTGATCTCATCTTTTAAGAATTTTCATTTTTCTTTGTTGATTAAAAACTTTATCCTTGAATAAAAAAAGGCTTTTTAGACGAATATCACATAGATATCTCAACCTATCATTTTCGATTACGAAAAAGAATTAGCGATTGCATTTCATAATAAGAATTCTATCTTTCTAAATAAAGATAGGTATGAATAAAAAAAAAGATCTCTTTTTGCAATTCTAGTCTTTCTATTTTATTTCGTTCCTATTCTCCTTTCTCAAAAAAAAAGGGGACATTATCCAAAGTAAAAGATTTCTTCGTTCTTGATAGTTATTTACTTAATCGGTGGATAGGAACATACTCTAGATCTAAATTGTGGGGGGTACTTCTTAATTATTTCTACCAACTTAAAGCCCGAACTCAAATTCCTTTTCTATAAATAAATATCCTATTGGACAATTTCCAGAATCTCTATTATTAATCTTTTGTGTATCTTGGTCTTCCTAACCATCCACACATTTTGTTTGAATCTCCCATTAGGGCAATCGCTATGTTAATAGATGGTAAAAACCCCATAAGTTGATCTTTTGAACCCGCTTCAAGTCATGATGACTAATCAACTAATCTTGGGGTAAACAGTCTCGACTGCTTATGTCTTTACTTTCACTTAATTCTTGTACATAGGAAATGAGATTGAATTCCTTTAACAGCAAATCTTTAAGCCGTTTTATTTCACTCATATAACTATCTGGTTTATTTTATCAACCCCAATGATGAATAAAAAAATATAAAATAGATATTCAGTTCATTTAACTTTCTTGCTAGAAATAAAAGAAATAGGGGAATTTTTCTGTCTCACTGAATCACACGTAGAGATATTGATAATACACATAGAGTTAATGGTATTTCATAACTAATTGATTGAGCAGCAGCCCTTAATCCACCTAAAAAGGAATATTTATTATTTGATCCATATCCCGACATAAGAAGTCCAACAGGAGCAAGGCTTGAAACGGCGATCCATAAAAAAACACCAATACTAAGATCAGCTAGAATAAGTCGATAGCTAAAAGGAATTACTGAATAACTTAGTAAAATGGATATGACCGCTATGGATGGACCGATACTGAATAAACGAGTATCGCCTCTAGATGGAAGAAGATTCTCTTTGAAAAGTAATTTTGTACCATCTGCTAAAGCTTGAAGAATTCCTAAAGGCCCGGCGTATTCAGGTCCAATACGTTGTTGTATTCCTGCAGATATTTCTCTTTCTAACCAAACAATTACTAGTACACCTAGTGTGATTCCTAATACAAGAGTCAAAATAGGGACAAGCATCCATATGATCCTATAGACCTCTTTTAAGGATTCCAATCTGGAAAAAGAATTGATAGTTTGTATTTCAGTTGTATCAATTATCATTTCAACGATCAACTTCTCCCATAATGATATCTATGCTACCTAGTATCGTCATAATATCAGCCAATTTCATTCTTTTAACTAACTGAGGAAGAATTTGCAAGTTGATAAAACCCGGTGGTCGAATTTTCCATCTCCAAGGAAAAACACTCTGATCTCCTATCATAAAAATTCCCAATTCGCCTTTTGGTGCTTCAACTCTTACATAAAGTTCTTGTTTCGACAATTCAAAAGCTGGAGAAGGTTTTTTACTAATAAATCGATATTGAAAATCATTCCATTCAGGGTTTTTTATTCTATCAAAGCGTCGGATTTCTAAATTCTCATAGGGTCCCCCTGGAATTCCTTCCAGGGCCTGTTGAATAATTTTTATGGATTCTGTCATTTCACTGATTCGTACTAAATAACGCGCTAATGAATCCCCTTCTTTTTGCCATTGAACCTCCCAATCAAATTCGTCGTAACACTCATAACGATCAACTTTACGAAGATCCCATTGTATTCCGGAAGCTCGTAGCATTGATCCTGATAAACCCCAATTTAGTGCTTCTTCTGCGCCAATAATGCCTACGCCTTCAACTCGTTCTAAAAAAATAGGATTCCGTGTAATAAGCTTTTGATATTCAGCAACCCCGGTTAAAAAATAATCGCAAAAATCCAAACATTTATCTATCCAGCCATGAGGTAGATCAGCAGCTACTCCTCCGATACGAAAATAATTATGCATCATGCGCATACCGGTGGAAGCTTCGAATAGGTCATATATCAATTCTCGTTCTCGAAAAATATAGAAGAAAGGAGTCTGTGCCCCAATATCTGCCATAAAAGGGCCAAGCCATAACAAATGAGAAGCGATACGACTCAATTCCAACATAATAGCTCTGATATAGCCAGCCCTTTGGGGTACTTGAATATTACCTAGTTGTTCCGGTCCATTTACAGTTATTGCTTCTGTGAACATAGTAGCTAAATAATCCCAACGCGTTACATAAGGCAAATATTGTAGAATTGTTCGATTTTCCGCAATTTTCTCCATCCCTCTATGTAAATAACCCAATATTGGTTCACAGTCAATAACATCTTCACCGTCGAGAGTAACTATCAGTCGAAGAACACCATGCATTGATGGGTGGTGAGGGCCCATATTGACTATCATGAGGTCTTTTCTTGTAGTTGATGCAATCATAAGTTTTTTTCTCGAGTCATTCTTCCATGCGTTTCTGAAAGTAAAAAGAAGTTCATCAAAATGGAAATGAATAAGTTTAAATGGTATCACACTTCAAATTAACGAGTTTTTATTTCTCGAATACCCAACTCACCGATTAATTCTTTATAACGCCCTATATTATTTTTTGACAAATAAGCCAGCAGCCGTTGACGTTTTCCCAAAATTTTTCGCAAACCTCTCTGAGATGAAGAGTCCTTTTTGTGCAATTCCAAATGTGAAGCAAGTCTCCTTATTTTAGTGGTGAAACTTAATACTTGAAATTCAACAGACCCTCCGTTTTCTTCGTTTTCTTTTTGAGAAATAATCGAAATGAATGAATTTTTGACCATAAAAAAATGCCTTTGCCCCCTTTTTTTACAGATATGGATTTTACTGATCAGTAATAATAATGCCATTCATTTTAATGTGGTATATACAATAATAAAATTTATGAACTCCTAATTTTCTGAAGTAAAATCAATCAATCCAATTTTAAATTGGATTTAGATAGAGGATAGAAAAGGATTGGTACTTTTTCGCATCGAAGAATTTAGACCGAAAATGAAGCAGGTTCTGTTGATTTCTTTTGCGATCTAATTGAGACAAATTTTGTATTGGCTATTGGAATGAAATGTAAGACATGTGATGTGTGTATTTGGTTGCTTTCATATACCCTATAAGCATATAGTAAGCATATAAGTATATAGTAAGCATATAGTGAAAAAGTGTATTATTCACGAATTAAAAATTCGTGGATACATCTGTATCCTTAATATACAAAAATGACTGCCATTGTTGGTATCAAACCAAGAACGATTCATACAAGCTAAATCTTCTAATCGATAATTAGGCCAAAGAAAAAGCTTTAATTTAATTAATTTATTTTTCTTTCTATCCAGATGTTTATTATCAGCCGAAACTTGGTTGCTGTTTTTTACGTTCTTCTCGTTCCAAAATACTGAATTTATATCTACACCATTCCTACTCTTTGAATTGAAACAAATCAGAATTCTCAATTTTCTACGACATCTAAACGATAAAATATTTTCAGGAACAGGCAAATCTAAATGAGCTTTGTGCCTAGTTTCAGTTATTCTTTGATGTGGTGAACTAGCTTCATAAAAATGATTCTTAGAAACATATCTTTGTTCTTGGTATTTTTGAGTAGTTTGGTGCTTACTCTTATGAAATAAGGAAATACCTATGATTTGATACATAATCAATTGTCCATCGTCGTTTCCAGGCAAATGAATGGGGTCTATAATCAATACTCCCTTTTTCATCAATTCTGTAGGAGTTAAACTCTTCTGAATCAACATTTTATCCAAACTCATTTCTCTCTTTTGAATTGAGGATATAATAATTTTTCTTGGATCTATCAGTCTAAGGAGGAGACAATATACCTTGATATTATTGATCATTTTTTGATTCAAAGTATCGTCCCATCTCAATTGAAAAAGCAAATAGCGTTTCAGGAAGAAATCTAGTTCTGCTTCTGTGTTACTTTTGTATTGTTTTTGCTTTTTCCCTTTTTTCATGTCTGATCTTTCATAATTTTCGTCAATGTCTTTTTCTTGTGAAAGAATAGAGCGAAGGTATCTTCGGCCTGTGGATTCTTTTTGTTCTTGATTTCGATGATTTTTAGTCGATGGTATCAAAAAACTTATTTTTTTCTTTTGATTGATCTTTTTATTTTCACTACTTTTTTTATTTCTATTCAAATTTAAAAGAAGTAATTTACTTGGTATAAACCAAGGTTTCGTTTTATATACATTATAAAGTAACACAAATTCTGGGAAGAACCAAAGTTCAAGATTCGATATGGGATGCTTTAACATTTTTTCATTCATTTCCATCCAATCAAAATATTTTCTATCCGCAGTTTTTTCCATAGGTAGAATATCTATCTTTCCTAGAAAATTATTGATATAAATACTCCTCAGCATATCAAGAAGGGTGTCTTTATGTGTGTTATAAGAAATCTCTTGGTTCTTATTTCCTTGAAACGGAGATCTAGAAAAAAAGCATTCTGTTTTATTTTCATAATCATAATTTAAAAATTTATATGATAAAAGATGATATATATAGTATTTTTGAAAATTATCTTTTTTATTTGATTTATTCACTAATGAATAGACTTCAATTTTTTGTTGTTTTTTGGAATCAATTAATTCGTTTTTTTCATATGAATGCCATTTGCTTAAATTTTCCTTTTTCGTCATACGACAGTGGCGAACTCTATTTCGCCACTTTTCTGATATTAATCTAGACCATCTCATCTGAGATAAATCGTAGTGATTATAGCTTTTCAACCATCCTTTCCATTGATTCATTTTATAACTCGAAACTCCTAATTTCAAATGAAACATCTCTTCTATTTCAAAAGAATCCTTTATTTCAGGCTTAAGAAAAAAACGGATTCCTTGATATTGAAGAATAGATCTTAATTTAGACGAGTTACTAACTTGGATTTTTGATAATTTGTAAAATACATATGCTTGTGACATGTAGGATAATTCATAAAAAGAATGTGAATTTTTTTTACTAATACTATCAAGTGGCTTTTTTATAGTTGATAGAAACGGAATTGGATTTTTA